ATTTATGAATCTAAATGATGAATCAAAAAATTCTATGGAATTCTATGAAAGACGGCAAGATCCTTATGATCGATTCATATCATTTAATTATATTGACAATTTCAAAAAACTGTTCATACTATGAACATAGTATAATGGCGGTCGGGCAAGTATGCCCCCATCGTCTAGTGGTTCAGGACATCTCTCTTTCAAGGAGGCAGCGGGGATTCGACTTCCCCTGGGGGTAGGGTACTACGAAAGGAAGTTGATCATGGATTATCAAGAAAGACTCAATTTGATTCTTCCTGGGTCGATGCCCGAGCGGTTAATGGGGACGGACTGTAAATTCGTTGGCAATATGTCTACGCTGGTTCAAATCCAGCTCGGCCCAATAATTCGCCGATCCACCATGAAATGATATAACCCATTTGTTGTTCCCCGGAGATGCCTGATGCTGATACGGAAGAATCAAAAAAGTCCAATTTTCTGATACATCCCTACTGCTATTTATTTGCTCTATGTATTCTTTTTCCTCAAGATTCAGATCTTGCTAATGATCTAGATTCCAGGATCCGTAAGTATAAAGTCTAAGGAAAGAGGTAAAGTAAAGAAAAAGAAAAATTTGAAAGATTGATTTTCAATCAATTTGGAAATAACGAAACGATTACTAGTAATCCGTGCCGTTGTCGCTAAAAGTGCATATCCATGTAGATATCAATATACCAGTTGCGTCTCTGTCAGTTACAACACGACGAGAAAGGGTTTGAATGCAATTATAAGAATATGCACGCTGTACGCTTTTTTTTTTTTCACTGGGATTGTAGTTCAATTGGTCAGAGCACCGCCCTGTCAAGGCGGAAGCTTCGGGTTCGAGCCCCGTCAGTCCCGATGGATATAAATACACTAAAAAGATACATCAATTCATTTTTCCATTTTTTGTGAAAGGGAGTCAAAAATGGAATTCGATTCCCAACAGGGATATCTTTTTTTTTTTTTAGTTTAAGGTAAGGGTCCTGCCGAAAAAAAAAAAACTCTTAAAAAAAAAATGAAAGTAAAGGAATTTTTGATTGGGTCAGAATGAAATTCTGAATTCGGTAGGGATAAAAGATCTTCCTATGTTATACTATTTAATTCTCGACGATAAATCGATTTGATAGCTCAGATATTGTTATTCATGATATTGATCCGATTCGATATCATCGAGATGTAATTCATCCCATTGAATTTACCGACGAAAGATTTATCATCTCTATGGGATTAAATCCCGAGGTATTGCGAATTTAAGAAAAATGAGACGATGATATTATGGAAGTAAATATTCTCGCATTTATTGCTACTGCACTTTTCATTCTAGTTCCTACTGCCTTTTTACTTATAATATACGTAAAAACTGTAAGTCAAAGTGATTAAAATTAAAAAAGATTCAACTTGATTTCTTAGTTATTATCAATTATTGAAGAAAAAAGATTAAAAAAAAAAAAGATTTAAATTCTTTTGTCTTAGTCTTAAATGAAATGATCGGACTAGAATCTGAAGTATTCTAGGAGATCAGATAGTATGTTAGAAAGAAAAAAAATGGATTTCTTTCTAACATACTATCCATTATTTTTATTGTAGTGTATAAAGTTGTACTGTATCAAGATACAGGTTTGATGTAGATCAATCTACAATATATATCCTCATATTAATATATATATTATAGTTGACAGATGATCCAGGAATTCTATCGGAACTTTTTCGTATTTCGAAAAGATGAGTAAATCCCACCGATTTTTTTTAACGTTTGAACCATAATATGAAATGAGTTCAATAAAGCCTAAATCCAATTTCGAAACTAAAAAAAAAAATAAGAAAATAAAAGGTAAGCACGTAATATGTAACTCGACCAAGGCAATGGCAATATCTTATTATTGTGTAATATCTTGTTGAACAATCACTATGTCTATGTTGTTTCCCATAGAAAGTGTGTATCCGCTTAATAACAAATAACAGAACTCTTTTCTTTTATCTCTGAAAAAAGTTGAAATTGAAAAAAGGGGAGAGAACTCAAAATAATAAAAAAGGGTTCCGCGGTTCCGCATTGTCCATATATAACTCTTGTTTGGTAAGAACCAGTTCATCGAATAGAATAAATCTCATATCATTTGTATTCCCCTTCTTTTACTTTCGAAATACGAACATAGGAATAATTGAAATATTTCTTTGATTAAAAGAGTATTATTTATATCTTATATCTATTATTTTATATCTATTATTTATAGAATACATTACTCCACTAGAATACAATATAATTCCGCAATGCAGATGTTTTTGAAAGATATTTTTGAATTCAATTTTTTGAATTGAATTAATGAATTCAAATTCAATAGAAATTCAAAAAAAAAAAAAAGAAATCAAAAAGATTGCAGAACCATCTATAAAACAATTCATACAGTTTGAGTTGGATCCCTCAATTCAATTACAATTAGTAGTTTCTTTAGAGTCCACTTCTTCCCCATACTACGAGTGAAAGGGAAAATGTAAATACTACCATTAAAGCAGCCCAAGCAAGACTTACTATATCCATGTGAATTATGTCCCCTATCTCTATGAATATGAAGGAATTATTCCATTATTGTTCACTAATAATTATTGTTCACTAATAATAGTGGAATCACTAGCGCAGAGTCAAAAAGGAATTCTGGCCCAACACCATTGACGAAACAATCCAAACAATCCAATTAGAACATCTCAAGAATTCTTATATGATTTCTAGTATAATCGTAAAACATTAAGCACAAACAAAATAACCGAGACGCCCTTGAAAATAACAAGGGAATGTTACTAACAGGTCGGAATAAGAAGACGTATGCTTTATTTTGTTGCCTTCCATTTCATATTTCATTAAGTAAAAAAGAATATTGAATAAATCAATATGGAATCAAGGTAGATCACTATCTATCACATACTCCTATTTCCGATTTGATCTAATCCTTACTGTCTCCCGATTTTCTCTGTAAAACAATCAGAAGACCGCTTATTAAATTCTTGACTAGGGTTTGCCGAAAAGAAAGAATTCTTTATTTTATAATAAAAAGATAATGAAAATATAAAAAAAAAAAAAAAGATTGACAAGTCTTATATCGGCAAAACAAAACAGAATAAACAATTTCAATTTGTTTGTTGATCAGGCGACACCCGGATTTGAACTGGGGAAAAAGGATTTGCAGTCCCCCGCCTTACCGCTCGGCCATGCCGCCAAAACGATACAAAAGATATGAGAATACCCCACGAGGGGGGTTAGGTTACTAAACTGCTTTTTTTATTGTACTTGTATCTTAAATTCCGTTTTACTTAATCCCCTTTTTGATTGGATCCATCCCTTCGATTGATTGTATAGTATCTTAAAACACATAATATCTAAAAAGATTTCTTCACATTTTTCTATTGAAAAAAACAAACGTGGATTTTCAGTCATAAAAAAAAAAGCAAAAAATTCAGGACAAATCGGAACCGTTAACTAATAACTAACTGTGAATTCATGAACGATTCTTGGATTTAAATCTAAAAAGGTTTTTCCCTATTTCCCTAATGAGATAAGAAAATCCAAATTGATACATAACTAATCAGTATTGATTCTTTTCAATAAAGAAATCCTTCTCAATTTCAATTATAACAGCAATTATCAGTATATGTAAACCCCAGAACATAAATTGTTACACAGATATTATCTAATTGGTTATCTTATCCATATATAATACCTATATATAGGATAGGGGATTTTGGGGAGATTTTCGTGCTTCAATTTTTACAATTTTTCATTAAATAGGTTGAATAGAAAATCGAAATTTAGCACGACATGTGCTGTCCCGAACGAATAGGGCTGCAATAAAGGACATATATATATAGATAGCTATAGTTATATCTGCGCATATTTAATAAATACAAGTCCTATTACGTTACGCACTTCAATCATATTCTACAAATTCTACTAAAAAAAATCCGTAAAAATCTCTTTCGCCCCCGCGAATTCTTTTTTGAACAATTGAATCCACGAAAAGGTTAAGTGCTCTCAAAAAGATTCTATCTATATTGTTTCTGATTATTAGGTCTTTATTATTTATTTCATCGAACAGATCAAATCCCGAATCTTTTTTTTTTCTTTTTTTTTTTTTCTGGTATCCAATCTAAATCGAATTGGAATATGTAATATCATAATAATGGTAGAAATTGAATAACTTTTTTTTGATATTCTATATAAAACTCCATAAATCTAGGTGGAATTTCTCAATTCCTTTCCATTTGTATCTGTTGCAAATTCCAATTTAAGTATAAAAGTCTATTTATTCTTCTGTTTATAGGTATTTCATACATTTATTTCATATATGGAGTTAGGCAAAATTTCATGCGATTCAGTCAAAAAAAAAAAAAATAAGAATTCCATCATTGCTAGATCGATTCATATGATTCGATGAAGAATGAGAGCAAATAATGAATGGGATATATTCTATAAATTTATATAAATATAATACAAATGGGAAAATTTAAAATGCTTGGGGGTGGAAATGGGGGAATGTCTACAATACCCGGGTTGAGTCAGATACAATTTGAAGGGTTTTGTAGGTTCATTGATCAGGGCTTAACAGAAGAACTTTATAAGTTTCCAAAAATTGAAGATACAGATCAAGCAATTGAATTTCAATTATTTGTAGAAACATATCAATTGGTAGAACCCTTGATAAAAGAAAAAGATGCTGTATATGAATCACTCACATATTCTTCTGAATTATATGTATCCGCAGGATTAATTTGGAAAACCAGTAGGGATATCCAAGAACAAACAATTTTTATTGGAAACATTCCTCTAATGAATTCCCTGGGAACTTCTATAGTAAATGGGATATACAGAATTGTAATCAATCAAATATTACAAAGCCCCGGTATTTATTACCGGTCAGAATCGGACCATAACGGAATTTCGGTTTATACCGGCACCATAATATCAGATTGGGGGGGAAGATTAGAATTAGAGATTGATAGAA